CATGACCAGAAGAATTGTGTGAAATAAGTGAATTTATCCAGTTGAGGCATGATGGATTGAGAATAAATGAATCCCTCCATACAGAAGGAGAGGCCTTCCAGTACGAGTAGTGAAGAACGAGACGAGAGAGAACTGGAGTTGATAGAGAGAGTTGGTTGTTGACCAACAGAAAGCATGGGAAAGGAACGGAATGAAAGAGCAGAATGAGAACGTATTGACAATACTATATATGCAATTACATGACGCAATGAAAGGAGTAATCAACCCTTTAAGGGAGCTGCCCTAAACTGGAAACTTTCCGCGCAACTATATATACGATATAAGTCAGGCTTGTTGCTGCCGTAGAGAACCTCTCCGATCGGTTCCTGTTATCAGTCCGCTTTCTTGTTCGAGTTCTGTTTCTTTTCCAATTACTGAGCTTTATAGGCAGTACGCTTATTAGGAGACCATAGACCATAGCGGACTTGCTAGCTAACGAGCAGCTAACAAGAGTGAGAAAGCATGGAAAGAAGAGTGCCAAGCGGTTCAGTAGTAATTAATTAAAGGAATAAGAGGTTCGAACTATAGAGATCCTCTTCCTTGCGTATTCAGTTCCAAACAAAGGATCAGCTAGTCGGGGATATAAAAAACAACAGCGAATGGAACCACCAACTTTAACAAGTAGCTAGGCTTTTTCCTTATAGTAGCGAGGTATAGTTGTAGTTGCATATCGGTAAGCATGATTGATGTTCTCTTTATTCAATGAGGTATAGCTCATAGTCTACTCGGAGACATATTTTTGAAAGGCGTAAGACCTCCAACTCAAAAGCACGCAGATTAGCTCCAAGTAAGTAATAGTAGGCCCTTTTTCACCTAACTAGACCAACAACCTACCGCCAACATAGGATATTCCTCAAACAAACAAAGTCGTAGGGGCTTCATAGCTACTTTCATTCTAAAGGAAACCGAAGAACCTTTAGTCAGTCAATAGGAGCCCTACTAAGTGGATCTAGATTAACGGATTTTTTTCTCTCCACGAATGATTTAGTGCTCCACCAAGGTTTTAATTGGATGATTTACCATCCCATCGGACTTCCCAACCAATGATTCTTCTGCTTCAAAGCAATATGACTCGAACCAACCTGCATCTTCTCCATATCTCTCTTCCGCTGCCAAGCGTCCCACCTCCTAAGCCATCTATTTCCAAGTCCGAGACCACCCCGACCCTGCCTTAGGTGTCTTAGTTCGGAATTCATTCTAAAAGTACTCGCCATCTCCCGATCTCCTGGCAGTAACGAATGGAAGCAATAGAAGGCCTGGTAGTGATGTCATCGATGCCTCTGACCCGACCAACCCATCGGCTTGTGTGTGCTCCCATCCATCTGACCCAATAGGAGGTAAGTACTCGCCATCAAAGGCCAACGAGCAGACCCAAGGTTTGGAACCCTCATCTCTTCTCGAGAGGAAGTAATCGCCAGATCTTTCTCCCATGCACTCTCCTGGCTAGGCAGCATCTAAAGCTCCATCTGACCATCTCCCGCAAATGCCCCGGATCTGGAGCTGGCGATAAACCCCCACCGGAACCAAGGGAAGGCTCAGAACTCCTTCCAATGTCCAATGTTCTCCTTTCCATCAACCAATGAAGGCTCCGAAGCACCCGGAGGCTCGAACCATTCCTCCGAATCCAGTGGGAGCGAAGAACTTCACTCTAAGCAATCATCTCCCCGCCACCATCAGAAATCCAGTAGAGAATGTGCAGCAGTGAGCCTTCTCCCTCTAACCCTTATGGCCAAACGAAGCCATCTCTGTCTCTTGGTCGGATACCTATCCATCTACCAAATCTCCAGATTCTTCAAACAAATGCATCGATTGCCAGTGGAACCAACTACAAAGCAATCTTCTCTAACCGATTCAAGTGGCTCGGGTCCTCTCCTCGAAGGCAATGACCCGACTCAACCTCCAAGCAGAACTACTCATTCCAATGTGTCCCCAACTCGCACCTGTCTCCAATCCCTTCTCTTCCGACCCCGGCAAAGGGATCGATCCGAACCTTTATTTGGTAGGGGGGATCAGGATCTGCCGTTGCGGCAGCTCCCCTTATATAGTCAAAGGCGAAGGAGAATTGGAAGAACTGGAAGAAAAAAGCCCTAAGTTCTCACTCTCAAAAGTTCCCCTATCGCTGCCGTTGCTTTTTTTGTTCAGAAGAGGAATCCCTTGGATCTGAGACAACCGAGTGGTGACTTATGCCAGCAACACAAGTGCTGGAGGCGTAGCAGTTCCAGTTTCTGCCAAAACTACGGCCTAAGCTTCCAGAGAGGAGTGGCTATGCGCCTAAGTAGTCTTTCTCATCTTCCGATCTCAGCTCGGAGGAAGAATTGGCTGAGTATGAAAGGGAGTGAGGTCTGAGGTTAAGGTATTGCCTGGTTAGTGTACTAGGGCGAGGCGAATCCCAAGCCCTTCGTTAGCTAGTTTAGCTTTCCCTCTTTTCAATCTATATCAGATCTTCCATTACTTCTTCGCCAATACCTTTTAGCTTTCTTTTAGCTGCTACTTTTTCCCAGTCCACGCCCAATCAGAGTAGTCAGTGTGCCTGCTCCGTCCTTCTTTGACGAAATGGATGCTTTAGGGGAAGGAGGGACTTCGCTAAAGATGGTCTGTCTGTGCGCTACGGAAGGTCTTAGTCCTTTCTCCTTCCATTGCTTAGCTGGGTTCGCTTTGCAAGGAAGGGAAGGCATCCGTGCAGGTAGTTCAAGGCTGAGGTCAAGCTATGGGCACAAGGAGGTAAGGTATAGTAAGTTCCTTCTTCGTCTTTTTCTTGTCATTGGAAGCCTTCCACGCATAGGCGATGCCTTCTTGCTTGTGTAGTTGGCCTTGCCTGCTTAGTGCGGAAGTGCGTAAAGTAGGCTCAGCTTCTTTGGTTTATAAAGATCTTCGGTAGTCCGCTTGTTAAATTGAATTGAATCTTATATAACCTATATTAAATATAATAGCTTAAGAGACTTTCTCAATAGTATAAGTGGACCTCTCAATTGTAGGTTCATATTTATTATGATTATCGAACAAAGAGATTCCAGTACCTAATGTGTAGGTGATATTCTGCTCATGATCTTCATCCATTTTGATATTATATGAAAAGGTGAATTTACCTGCACTACACCTTGATAGTAGATAACCATATTTGACAATCATACGCATAACAATGAGGGTATTCAAATCCACCTCATCACATCGGAGTGGCATATCTGTATCATCTAGAAAATCGTTCATTGCTATCTGAGTAGTCAATTTGATATTACTACCTTTAGTTAGGTATACCTCATTTTCTAGTAAAGATAAATAACGATTGATGTACCCATCAAACGTAGTCCTAGAATATCCTAAACCAGATGAATGATTTTTAGATCCCCCTCCGTTATCATCCCATGATACACTACTATAAGAAGATTGACAGGTAAATCTTCTTATAGTAGTGTATCAATCTTCCCTAGGATCGCCCAGGCACGGCTACACTGAAGTTGGTCACTTCTTGTAGCATATCAAGGGGAAGTCCTGGAATTTATGGTTTGGTAAACAAAGGCTTCTCCTTTTACTTTCCAACTGAATATCAACTGAATAAAATAATTATGGATGACTTCGCCGCCTCTGAACCCTCTAATCCCCTTTCCGCCTTCACGGGAGGACTCCGAGAGATCTATTAGTGATTAGGCCACCCCTCTCTATTTATATTCCCCCATCTGGTAGAGCACATCCGTGTTATCACAATTCAAAAGGAGAAAGGCTCCCCTTTCTTATTGTTTAGCAAAGAACGTTAGAAGGAATGGGACTGCCTTGGTGACCGGAGTAAAGGCCTACTTCTGGTAGGGTAGGATAGCAGGGGCTATTCACAGAAAGTGGGGAGTGAGAGACTAAGGCCAGCTTACTTCACATTGTGGATAGTTTGGCTTCATCAGATCCATCACCCCCGGTTCCTACATCCTCTTCCTGATTAATCACTACCTCTTATACCGTTTTCTAAAACGTGTAAGCAAGAAAAATCATTTCATATGCCGGTTAAGGAGTGGTTCCCATCTCGGATTGAAATCAAGTCTATGACTGAGCCATTCTGTCAAGCAAAGGAATCACTTCTAGTTTGACTAAACAACAACTCTCCGCTGGACTAGGTCGTGCGTAGTAAGAGAATGGGCCGAAACCCCTGTATAATATGAATATATATATATGCCTAAGGCTACCTCAGGTCTATGTTCCTCCTAACTAAGTCATTTCTATTAACTTCCCTTTTCTCTGTTCCACCACTAGAAAGGGGTGTTAAGGGTGGAGCTCATGCACCATTTTAGGTTATTCCCGCTTTCCCGAACCATCTGAGCTCGCTACCAGTTCACCAGTTAGAGGATGGCCCTTGGCCACCCCTCCATGAGCCTTTTGACTTGTGAAACCAGACTTTATAAACATGTGACACGCCCTGCGCACCTAGCCCTTCAGGGCTATTAGCAAGAAAAGGAGAAAGCTCTAGCCAGTGATTCCTCACAGTCCCCGCCCACTAAACCCCCTGACTCCGAGGACGTGGCCTTCTTTTCTGAAAGTGAGTTAGCGGAGTGAAACGGATTGAAATGCCTTGCTCTATTGATCAGAACATACGTTGGCGTAGATGACCTTAAGCGATTGGGGCGACTCGGTTCCGCCCGCGCCTGACAGGAATGGATCGATTATGGGCTCTCCAGTTGCAAGGGTTGGACGGCTTCCATCCCCAGCTCGATAAGTAAATCCGTTTTCTTTGGCCCGTGAACTCTGCCCACAGTTGACTGCCTTGACCCAGGCGCATACCCTAACCTACTTGTTCTTGCTTGGTCTAGTCCTGGGATTTCTTCTATTTTGGAGAGCCAAGCTCATTAAGTACTTCCCCCGGTTCACTTTCCTAAGCAGCTCGGCTTGAAGAAAGTTCGCGAGAGATTGTTCCACATCTGAACTACTCATAAGGAGGGCCCCATTCTTCCTTGAATGAAACATACGATGGGTATCTCTCCTCTTTACCTAGCTGGCTATCCGCCTCTTTCTAGGAATCTTCGAACTCGGTTGAGTTCTTATCCGCGTGAGACATCAAGTATGCCATCGTTTTCTCTAGAATCCCGGAATTCCTGCTTCGGGACAGTGCCCTCCAACCGCTCCCCGCAGCGATTGCTCTATAATCTGAAAGATTCGGCGCGGGCTTTTCCAAGAGCTTTAACTCAGTTTTACTCATAACCTTGGTACTTGTGACATCATCACCACAATCAGAGATACCTAGTAGTTCAGTTGATATTGAAAGGTCATTCTTATCAAATAGAGGCTTTCCTTTAGTACTCTATTCCAGCGCCCAGTGGGCCCATTCCTCCTCCCTATCTTGGGCTTCTGTCCTCCGACCCCTGTCGCATCGGATAAACGGCGTTTTCAAGCTTAATGGACGTGTACCCCATCGTTCTATGTAGGGCACAGGAGAACTACCAAGAGAGGAAAGACTTGGGAAGTGAATAACTACAATTCACTCCGGTAAGGTGATCTTTTCACGGTCCTATCTTTGATAATCAGCTTCGGCTGGGTCCTAGTTTACATAATCGGCGTAGACTAGGTCTGAAATGCATGATCTTGCTTGCGCGCTCGAAGGAGCGTGTACCACTTTCATTACCAGAAAAGGACTCATCTTTTTACTAACATGACATTGGTTCCACCCCCATTTCTCTCTTGAGCGGTTTCTTTCTGTCTCGTAGGCAGAGCTTTCTTAGCAACTATTTGCTTTCTCCGATCAGCAAACCCTCTAAAAGACTCCCTTGTGTGGCCCACTGCCTTGGTGATTATTCCAATTCCTGGTCGGGGAAAAGCGAAAGGTAGTAATGGGTAAGGCTATGTTTTTACACCTGGATACGGCTTGAAGAAGGAGTGGATCAGCTTCCCAGCTTGATAAGCAAGGGATTTCTCTATCCTAATCCAAGGGAATTGCACTACCCACTCCTATGCTCGCAGCCACCGACAGATTATTGATATGTAACCTTCTCATATGAACCGGGTGTATCTTTGTAACCTAAGACCGGGCCATATTAACTTGGACGGGATCCGGAAACAGACATTCACTTACAATATTATAATAGCTATGCACCACCACAGGAGGGGGGGCCGGCTTCAAAGGCAGCAAAAGAAAGAGTCGACTGATGAAATTTTTGCTTTTGCCAATGGTCCTGTTCCAACAGCATGAACGTAAACCGAAACTTATCTCCCTCGTTCTGAACCCGATCTTACATGTGAAGAATAAAAAGCCCCAATGTGATTCTAACTTGGTAGCGACGCATGTTCTGTCGTACAGCTTTCCTCTGGCATAGATTACCTCTATGAATCAGATCAATACTCTTAAAAGGCAGTTTCATGGGATCCGGCGAATAGCCATCCGACCGGGAAATCCGGTTTGGAATCTAATTTCAAATGCAGAAATCACAGGGGTGAACAGGTATCAAGAGCGAGCTAGGCGCCAGTGCTGAATTTAGGTGGTGAGAGCGCCCCCTCTTCTTTTGGGTACCGGCCTATAACTAAAGATATTGCATAATTGGGGCTCGCCCTAAATGAATAAGTGCGAAGAACCCTCTTTTGTTGGGACAACCCGGTCTTAGCGAGAAACACCCCTCAAATTTGATCCGTTTATCTGAGAAAAGTCTTACCTTGTGGGTGCGCCTGTCCTCTTGGATGACCCCGTGTATGAGACAGAGGGGGCCAACTGAGCTAGCTGAAGCATAGCATTTGAAAACAGAGTTCGTGCTCGCAGAGATGGAATTACTTTGCCAGTTCGTACAGGTGCTTTGGTTGATAAAGGGAGTTCCCCCCCGTTGTATTAGTCTTACATCAGGATTGGTATCCTCTCGATCTGGTAAACTTAGCTAAGCCGGAAATAGAAAGCATTTCCATTTTCAGATAGAGCTCTCGCTCCCCATTGCCCTTTGGCCGGGCAACTTTGGCCCCTCGTCACTGTCAACAGTAGGACCATAGGCCACCTCCAGAACGACTTGCGAAAACTAGTTCTATGTTTTAGACTATACAGGTTGGCTGGGATATGCCTGTTCCATCTTATTCAATTTCATTTTAATACTTAAATAAGAATTCGGAATTAATTTAAGTATATCATTCAATCTCGATGATGAAAGAAAACGATAAGCAACATATACGAAATAAGTCAGGCTTGTAGCTGCGGTAAAGAACCTTTCCTGACGGAGCCATCAAAGTGCTAGCTCTTTTTCCTATTGGGATCGGAGCAAGAGTGGAAGAAAGCTTTTCCTTTTGCCTTCGATCACCCGGAGAGATTGAGTCAAGTAATGGCCCTTAACTGGCATGACATTTAAAGAAGGCTACGTCTAGACCTGAAGAATCCCTTAGTCTTCTGGTCTAGGCATATTATCTAAGCAACTCTCCTAGTGCTTAGTGGGCCAAGTGTCTTTTCTTTTAGTCAATCTACCCGGCCGGTTTCTTATTATCCTTCGCTTGTAGCGACTGAATCTTGTTTCCGATACAGCACCATTGATTGGTCTATTGGCAAAGGAAACCCGGGAATTAAGGATTTTGTTCTGTCTTCCGGACATTTCTTATGCTGTCACTACTGCTTGTCAATTTGAATTGCATCAAAGCTCTCGTTCCAAATCTACGAGAATGAAGAACAAGAACTCGAGACTTGAAATGAATCCAAGTGGAGGTTCTTTCTCAGGGCGTAAGGAATAGCACGCAAAAGACGAGCAAGGAAAGATTTAGGCTAACCCCATGGCCTAAGTCATTATATCGGTACGCAGCTTTGGATTTCTCTATTTATCTTCGAACTTAGTACAGGTAGACTTAGTAATGGAGAAAGAGAATGTGGTATCTGCGCTCTATGAATAGGGGGTTCTATCCTGACCTTATTCTAGGCGACTTTTGACCTTTCCGGGTGATATTCCTACTACTTAATGGCAAAGGAGAACCATTTCTGAATGCATTTCTGTAAACATAAGAGCTTCCTTCTCTGGCAATTCAAGTTTCTGCCAGTATAACAGGAAATCGAAAGGAGAATCACAAGCTAGATGGAGCTGTCGGCTCTGCCTATTTGTTTTTTGTAGTGACAAGGAACGTAGGTTATCAACCGCATGCATAGCCCCTTACTTTTCTTTGCTTGCTTAGTAAGATATCAATCGCTAGGGATACCACGGGCTTTCTCTCAGCAGATCTATTAATTCCTACTTATCTTCCCGGTCAAGACTCCTTCTTGCTTCAAACCATGGGTAGGTAGTGCTTCTCCGAATAACAAGAAATTGATCCACGGAAAGTCTAAAATGCTTACTACGTATCAGAGACTTTACTTAGCCGTTGAACGAAACGAGGCTTTTACTTTACGTAGAGTTGGATTTAGCGCTAACAGATGTAGGCCTTCCTTCTTTCGTGGAACTGGTCGATCCGAGCCAGGGGAATCTATGACATCGAGATCCGTCTATAGCCAGCAAAAGAGCAAAGGAGCTCTAAACGCTCGACTATCTACGTTATAACCACCCCTTGTTGGGGTTGAGCCACCCTTCAGGAATCTCTCGCCCTAGCTTAATTTGCCTTGTCGGCACTGCGGAGCAAGTCAAATACAAGGAGGGTCCCAAATACACCTATAATTAGTGGGGGTGCCCAAATCTAATTAACATGAATGGCGCAAGTCACTCTATAGGAGATCCTGGTTTTATAGATCGACCCAGTCATTTCCGGCTTTCCTAGGGGTGGGGCCTCTCAGTCGTTTGTGAATAATTGAGGCTGGGTGTACCGTCTGTTGGAAGTCGGCTACACCGGTATTGCCCTTGTTGCTTGGAAGTGAAGCTACCTTCAACCAGAACCAAAAGGCCTAGGCTGAAGCTTCTTTCAACAGGAAGAGCCGCAGCAACCGGTGGGTTAGGGATTGGAGTTGGAAAGTGGGCTAAATGGTGCGGTGTTGCTAAAGCAAAGGACCAGAGGTGATAGAACCAAGGTGATTGGAGAGCCAAAGACTCCTATACCCACATTAGGGTCAGCAGCGGTTCCTTCTTAAGTATATCATTCAATCCCCTTTACCATATCAACGGGTCAGTGTAAGGATTGCCGGTTAACAATCACGTACGGCAGGCACGATTAACTCTTTAGCATTCTTCAAGGTAATGACAAGTGGATGATGTACAAGTAAAATGAGGGTGGGTCTTGCCGTCGACCCGGTTTGCTAACCGCCTCGTGATCCTAAATCTACCCTGGTTGAGGAATCCTGTATACGGCTAACAAGATATCATTCATTCGATGAATAGTCTCTCTGATACAGATATGTGGAGCCTCATCTATTATATAGCTTCGTTTCCCTTCTCTGAAACTTGAACATCGTTCCGCCCGGAATACTTTTCATAATACATTTCTTGTCTGGCACTATTCCCATTGTATCTCTCCTTCCTGTTAAAACAAAACTTCTTCGCTCGAGGACCCTCTTTTTCACCGACTGACGCCGCTGAACCGGAATCAATTCCAGCGTAGTGGCAGATGAGCGTGCCCCCATCCCTATGATAGAATGAATTGACAGCAGTCTCGATCAGGTGGGGAGAAGGAAAAGCAGAAGCCTGCCGGTGGAAAGAGCGGACATAGGGTATGATCATATTCATCTAAGGAGGGTGGACCATTATTCCAATAGAATAGTTTCATTATAGGATCTAGGCGGGAAGTGATATAGTAGTACGTACTGTACGGAGTCGGAGGCAAGCTCCTTTTCAAACGCGAGATAAACGCCCATACGACACGCAGGAAGCCGGCTTCTCTGTTAGGCTTCGCCTACTCATGCAGTAAAAAACACTTTTAGAACGGTTCCGGTAGTTTGCCTTACCCAAGGCCTCACTTGCTTATGAGGAAAGCCATAGGTCTGACTCATACATAGCTCTGACTCCGCTAATGGATTCGAAGATTCAATCACAGTCACACACAGTAAAGGCTCGGCCTATGATCCCAGCTCCCTTTCATATCTATCAATGGGCAAACCCTCCTCTCAGAGATGCTTCTCAATCCGCACCAGGTAGGAGTGAAACCCTACTATCGAGTAAGGAACAGATAAAGGTTCTCGGGGCAGAGGCGCATACAGAATCGCTAGATATAGTTAGCTTCTTGCCTTCTCTCATTCACTCATTTATGAGGCAAACCGTAGGTCTTACTCATAGCCGGTTCTTACATCGTTCAGGCCCCTTTAGTCCGTTCACTGCTCCCACTCAATCTTTTACACCCATCTATCTCTCTCGACCAGGTCATCCACTGCCCCTCAGCTCTTACTAGGCATCAAGAAAATCTTAAAGACTTCAGGCACAACGCAGGAACAGGAATACATCTACCTCCTCGTTCTGCATACTATTATCTCCGTTACGCTCGGGCCTATCGACTAAGCAAGAAAACGCCCTATATATATAAAGGCGGCACGCTATTAACACGAACTGGGGCTTTCGCGGTAGTACGCTTATCCGTTGCTTGTTCCATCACTGCACTCATCTGTCCATCTATTCCCCATCCTTTTCTTCAATCTCTTACCACTCATACTTGGGGATCCCGACTAGCAAACTGATTTAACTCCAATGCCAGCAACATGCATTTGTAAACCGTTCAAAGGTAGTACTTCAAATAGTTGTCAGTATAACAGCTAGACTCAATAGGCCCAGGAAGAGGTTTTGAACCAACTATCTGTCCGGTCATAGCAAACGGTGGGAGATGCGTCCTTCGGATTGGGGTGGCACTTGTAGCTGCCCGCCCTAGGAGACCGGGAGCTACCGGAACTTTGAATGAACATCGGCGGTCGAACTTATCCTTCTGTTTCCAGTTTCAACGACTATTCTAGCCGGGGAGAGCACCTGCCGATTCTCCCTCTTCGATAGCAGGGCAATAGAATAAGAGAAGTACGTCTGCCCGGGGTCTCGAAGCGAGTTTAAGTGAACCAGTCTTTCTTCTAGAGTTTAGTCAGATAAGGCCGATAAAGTAGAGGGGTGTTCTCCCATCGATGTTCTATTCGAATGCATTACCTATCATGAAGATAAAGTTCGAAAGGATCAACTTTTAAAGCAAAAGAAAGCTCTCAGACTTTAGAAGAATCTAAGACTTAGGACTCAGTGGTTGTTCGCTTCCTTTCTTCAACAAGGCAGCAGGAGAGCAGCTTCTCTTTCTTTCCAGCCGAAAAGAAGGACATTGAATAGTCTCAGGGGTTCTTCCTTCAAATCGGTCAAATGCTTTCTATGGTGAGCCAATCTATCACAAGGGGTCCTAAACTGGCGCTAGAGGCCACGGCATCATTCGTGTGGCGGTCATCGATCCCGTCTTGCGGCGGCTGTCCATTCTTCTCTAGTCGGGCCTTTCTTCAGCGCTTAGAACAAAGCTCAGGGGCCTTCTGTCGAGGTCTTGGATCCTGCCTTTGGATTATTTGGTAGTACACAATCCCTGGTCGATATACCATGTTTCAACTGCAGAGTATCCGATCCACTACTAAGTGGACTTTCAAGCCCAATCGCTAAGAAGGCTGGGTGCGATAAATAAGTATTCAGTCGTGAAATCCTTCGAAGGTAAAGGCGAGAGAAAGATCGTATGAGAAGAAATGAGAAATGAAACCATTACAGGTGACAACCTATTGGACGGGGTTTGGGGCACTTGTCCCTCTGAAAATGGTGCTTCGGCGGCTGGACGATAGCTTGCCGGCTAGCTCCCTTGATCTATCTATCCATGTATGTGTACGGAAGCGCCTCCCACAGCACCAGTAGCGGGCAGATCGCGTACCATGACTTAGCAAGAATGCCCTCTGAGAGTGAATAAGAATGCATCTTTTGGTCCCTCAACATCACGCACGATGCCAGCTTTGTTCGTGCTCTTTTTCTATATCCAATTGGCCTATGTGGATAAATCTATGGAATGATAAGAATTCGGCTGAAGGGGCACACGGTCAGCCGCGGGAAGCGCTTTCTCTCCTATCTTATCCCATCAATCTGTAGTCGAGCCGTCACCTCGATCATGTCGCTTATCCTTTTTTCCAACCCGGACCGTGTCGTCGAGCACCAGCGGTCAGTTCCCAGGTCAGTCGTCGCATCCACCACCGGATATTCTCCTATATAATCTAAGGCACCGGTCTCGCGTACACCAGTGGAAGCAGGCAGCCTTGCAGCTAAAAGAGCTATCACGTAAAAGAGCTATTAAGCAAACTCTCTGGTCCTGGGTGTAAAACCACGAACAGAACAGCAAGAAACTCGCTCGATCTGGCACCCCCGTTCAATGTCTTTGACTCCCCTTGATCCCCTAAGGTTGTTCTTGCTGCTTACCAAGCACCTATTAACTCCAAAGAGAAGGATTCTCAGCTTCATTAGTTGCTTTCCGTACCGTCGGGATGCTCTGTCCCTTAAATTGCACAAACGCAAACAGCTACACCGATGGGATCCCTTAACTGAGGACATCAAAGAGCCTAGAATCCATAGCAGCAAGGCCGATTTAGTAAGCACATAAGCCCGTATTTCCATTTTATTTAACGGATCCCCGCATGGTTTCTTTTCTTTGAATGCTGTCCCTTTCTGTAGAATCCCCTGCTATTGAATCCGCTCTTACAGAAGGAGTTGTGAAAGAAGCTTGAGTTTCCGGTGTTCTTGTTGAGTTCATAGCCGCTGTTAGAGTGATCGTAGCAGCTGTGAGAAAATCAGTTGTCGCGAGATCGGTTGTTCACGTATCAGCGTACTAATCCTAATGCGACGAATGGGAGTGATGGCATAGAACTTGTGCTGTTAAAGTTGCCGCTTCTAGTGCTTTCTTGTTGTCGGAAGAGAGGTGGCATAAAGAAGATGGCATTCCTAGTGGAAGCTTTGAAGGACCGGTACTATTGAATAAAGAACTGCTCTTCTCTTGGTCTATCCGCTGTGATTGAATCACTAACCGCAGTTGTGCTAGAAGAAGCTCTTCTTGTTCTCGAATCAGCTGTGGGGATTTTTTTCTCTATAGATGCGGGGTTAGCACTTTCCTGTTTTACTTTGACCCTCGCTACGACCCTGCTTGACCGCTATGCCCCTTCTCTTGCTTGAGAATGCACTGCTTGCTGCAAGCGTAGGAAGAATGCTGAGTTAATGTCCGAGCAGGGTGAATCAATAGGAATCGAAGCGATGAACTAGGATCCTCTAATATGTCAATTATGCTCTTTGAAAGAAGCAAATGGACAAAGCCTTTTTGCCTTGATTACCACCCGACCTGATTACCCTCATCGAGCAGGAAGTAGACCAGCCGTCGGAAGCGCCTATTCGAATTGGAAAGCTAGTGTGGCCAATGTGTCACTTATTCTTCGTACTCGACAGAGAATTTAAGGAATTGTTGTTCAGGTAATCCGTCTGAACAAAGCAAAGTGGAAAAACCCTTTTTGAACTAGCCAAGGAAGGAAAGGTCCGATACAAAAGAAAGGCGAGGCTTAACGATTTAGAATATAGCTGTTGAGGTGGGACTTGTTCCCCCGGGGCGGGGTATATGCCCGTAGCTTTCTTCTGTCACTTCTTTCAGATCAATGAAGTTGAAAAGTCATAGAGTAAGGGACGGGAAGCTACTCTTGTTCATCATGCTTTGTATTCTCTATCGCTTGGGAATAAACGATCGCGATGTAGCAGGGTCGTGATAACTCTCTTCAAGCGGATCAACAAAGGCGAGATCAGCTCACTTGCCCACCGACCCGTCTCTTATATGATGAAACTAAGTCCATCAACTATATAAGAAGAGGAGACAGAGAGGTAGTAAGTTGCCCGCTTGTAGCAAGTTCTTACAGGACGTAGCTAAACCTTCCGAGGGACATCCTTCTATGTCAAAGAAATCTTACCCCACAATGCCAGTAGTTGATAACCATTATACGGATTAAGCCCGAGGCTTGGATAACAGATCTTAATTCCAGTATAAGCAGTGGATCTCTACTAAAGAGGGTAAGCGAGACATAGCCCAGAAGCTCATGCACAGATTGACGAGGAGATGTACAGAATGAGCATTTCCAAACTCATGTTTAACCACGAGGGGAAAAGACCTAGTTGAAAACAAGAAAAAAACCGGTGCCCCGATTAAGAGGACATTGAATCAACGGTTAGCTAGGTCGTTAGAATCGTTACGGAGATTCACCCTACCCGCTTCCTCCGGTAGGGCCGTCTTCCAGGGTTCATCCTATAGCTACTTAGGATCCGATCTATAGCGCGCCACCCAATTACGGCTACCAGCAGCGGTCAAGCTAGCAGCAGATACTTTATGCATTCCGGGAGAAAGAAAGCAAGTGGTCGAAGATCTTATTTTTGTGCTGGAACTAGTTGTGCTCCACCTATTACTATAAGACCGCCAAAGGACGGGGATGAAAATGACAAGAATAGTGGCTTGGGACCCCGAGTGACCCAGCTACATCAACGGTTCGAAATCAGTTACTTGTAACAAATCCAGATACAACACAGAAGTAGATCCTTTAGATTCTATTGATCCCGGTGATCCAGTCCCATTTGATTTTCGGAGTAGACCTTGCTGTAGAGCCGGTTCTGTCGCCTATGAGCTTCTGTGGCCTATGAGCGTATCATAGCAATAGTATATTCGCTTCTGTGGCGTATGAGCTTCTGTCCTTCTCCACCTTTTCTTATCGGCAGTGCCAATGCCTTACTTGGAGTCCTTGTGCATGTTTGGAGAGAACCCATGCATGATTCCTGCGGCAACAAAGGGAATGGTGATGGTGGATTGCTCTCAGCCTTCCTGATCTTGATTGGGACTCTAAAGCATAGCAGGATAATTCCGCTCTCTCATAGCTTGCTTGCTCCCTTCTCCTTTTGAAGAGCTAGGCTCAATATTGGTCTCAGTCAGTTAGGAGTTCCATTGATGACAGACATTCCGCTAAGGATAAGGATCCAAGTTGCTATCTTAATGCATGTGATTGATAGTCCGTTTTTCAGACCTAACTATACCTTTCCTTCCAGAGTGAAAGGGCAGCTAAGAATTGCGTGAGACCCATCTGAGGATAGACTGGATGTCTTGGGGTAAAAGTAGTCGTTTGAAGGTCCGAATTGGCACATATTCTTGTCGTATTGGTTGCTTCCCAAGCCTAATCTCCTCCCTTTTCTTCTCGGCCTCTGAAGGCTGCGGCCTTAAATTACCATTCTGATAACAATTTGAATCAGCATGACCCGCAAGTACGGCAGTAAGGCATTTTCATAAACCACCGATTGATGCAAAACAATATCTTCGCGCAATCTCTGGCCGCCAAAAGGTAGACTTCCACGCACCATGCTAGGACGTGTCTGGTCCGCTGTAGGCTCATCCATCTTAAGCAATAATTGACGCGCGGTGAAAAAGGTGCAATGGTAACTCCGGAAATCCAATCCAAATTGGCGCAATTGATGACTCCGTTTTCGTATCAAAGTCTGCTGTCCACTTAAATACACGCATAGGGGCTCCTTCTATCATCCAAACTTGTCGTGTCCAAAGTCTGGTGTAATCTTCCATATTGGAAAGCTTAATAACAATATGTTTAAAGTTAATAAAACCAATCTGATATGGACCCGTTAAACCGAACCCTGCGAAAGGCTGTTTTAGCGTAGCGAACTTCGGACATCCATTGGTGAATTTTCCAATCAAGGCGAATTTCAGCCTGTATGATTCCCATCATACAGCCTTGACTACTGAGAACACTCAGGGCAGTCAGACACTAGACTCTGGTTACCCAGAAGTTTAGTGGCGCTAGAACTTTACAACGGTTCCAACGACGGAGAAAATCCCAGGCTGCGAATATGGTACCAAACCTAATCACAGTCTGCTCATCCTCTGACGCACGTTCAATCTTTCGTGCGGCCAAAGGAGGATGGATAATCTCTTCCAACGGCACCGAGAAGTCACTAGACACACGAGCATACCAGGCAATGAATCGGCAATGAGCGGATACTAAAGACTGAATAGTCCACTCAAAAGCTTCTTCATTACCTTCCCAAAAGAGACGACACTGGTCGAAAGATCTCTCATCAAGATCTTTTGGCTTTATACGTCTCAATATGAAATCCCGTACCGCCCAGTACTGATAGCAATCAAGTACCCCAAAAGGGCACCCGAGCCACAGCACCAGAGGCATAGGAAATATGCCCGAAGGGCAGTGCATCGCCAACCAGTGTCTACGCCATCGACGACTAAACGTCTTAAAATTGGCTTTGTTGTAGACACGGAAACCACCACCTCTCAAGCGGACAGAGGTCCTTAGCGACATTTGTCCGCCAGAACATAACTGCTTGAAGATGCCGGGCGACGAATTGCTAGAGCAAAGCCTGATGCATGCAGTGGATACTGGACTCAGGTCCACGGAACCACAATGCACGAGGAATCTCTTGGCAAATTCGCACGCACCGCGGTGAGACACAAGGGTTTTCTCGAGAGATATAACAGCTTGTGCCTCACTCATGATATCCCGATAAGCAAGGGCAACCTTCTCATCGGCGATAACGATGTCATCACCCAAAATAGCGTAGTCTAAAAACAACTTCTTCCCAGGCTGTGCTCGCCTGGCCGCTAACCACACCAACATATGATGTGTCAATGTGAAGACGGGCCACGAAGAGTAAAAGCCGAGAGGCTGACCTCTATTAAAGCGATGGCGTTTAGCACGAAGGGGATTCTGGAGTCGCTCGGCAAGAGGTCCGTAGCCGACTTCAGATCGAAGGAATACATAACTCTTCGACCCTGAAGTCGTCTTAACGGGGCCAACTGATCGTATGTACCATCAGTTGGAAGCATCCTCAGAACGCTCATTGTCCAATCATGGAGAGGACGAACAAGATTCTGAAGGATGGGGTTCGCGATAGCGAAAACCCTTAATTTATTTCCCCGCTGCTTCGACTTTCAACCCGAACCGACCTACCTCAGCGCATGTTTGCTGCCTTGACCATACCTTATAACCAGTATCGCCAAGGGACGACACAAGAAGTCCGAAATATTTAGAACCTTCGGTCGCTCTAGGTACGCTGCACTGTACCATATCGGCAAACACAACGCGATGCGCAGCCCACACCGAAGACCAGAACTTTTACCCATTCTCATTTCAAGAGGAAGGCATCCTTGGTTAAGGTATAGACCGAAACCGGTCCAACTGGTCAAGAAAGCAACCGTCCATTTGCCCTCATTTCACAGGTTGAGCGAAGCTTAGGACAGCATTCTGCTTTCATATGCATTTCTTACAGATCGGGATTCTTCGATTACAGCATAGCTATCATCAGAAGCAGTACTTCCGAGTCACTCTATAACTGAGAGCTTGTAGTTGGGGATTTACCAGATCTCTAAGATAGAGTCTATCCGACGTATCACCCGTAATTTGGAGTTCAAACGAGGCCTCAACGGGATGGGAACTTCTATTCTACCTGGCTTATTGCGGACTATTGAAAGCAAAGTCAGGACGAGAAGGGTTGTGGAGCTTTAGTTCGGCTTGGCAGGTCTTCATGGCATGAAGAACCCGGATCCAACAACCTGAGCTTATGCCGATTCTGATGCTCCATCTGATTAAGCGAACTCTTCCTCCAGGATGCTGACCAGGATATGGAAGGGAGGTTGAACCTCATTCATAAGCTTTCCCTAGGTTAGTCATATCATCCCTTTGGTCAGCCCCCTTCCCAAGGAGACTTCCCGCACTCCTTTGTCTAGACATTTCAGATCAGAGTTAGAGGTCTAGGAAAAGTAGCAGGTCTTACATGCCTGAGAGAGTAGTTCAGAGTCAAGGCTTTTAGCTTCACGCCTTAGCAAGCAGAGCAGCTACCCGGGCAAGGCATAGTGTCCCAGTTAATCAGTTCCTTCGATTGCTATTCTCTCCCAAGGTATGCCCTCTTTTTGAACTGAGATCACATGATAGCGGGCCATCGACTGAAGAGCCTGAGGTGTGAATCGGTAGTTCTTTCTGTCCTAAACTGGTGAAAGCCCGTAGGAAAGGGCTTAATGAGGTCGGTCAAGGTGACCATCAATGCGGGTTCGCATGGCTTTTCCACAGGCTCTTGCTTTCCATGTCAAAGAGAAGGCAATTGGCAAGAGTACCCAAGCGATGACTTCACTTCGCTCTACCATACACATGGCTAACTATTGAATGTAATTGGAACTCAACCCTTGAAGCTAGTAAGTTCCTTTATTAGCGGCTAGTAAGTTTACTGGCTATCCCGGAAACCCAGGGAAGCAATAATAGAAGTCCTTGAAATGGAAGTAGCAATAAATCAACAAGAGAATGAAGGAGGAAGCGGAGGTGATATAGTTTATCCCGGAAGGGCTCAGTCCGTGGTTAGTTGATCGAACCGGGGATCGGTAGTCTACTCAACGCTCTGCTCATCCCCCTTTATCCATTATCTTAAAGAAGCATCCTTTGGTTGCCCTATAAAGGATCATTCTAAAACGAATTTCATTCGGAGGATTAGCAAAGCGTTGACTGAGTAGTTCGCTAATACGATGCAGCAAGAACGCACCTTTATATACCCTTATAGGAAAGGACCCATTATCCGGCCTGTACGAAAGAACTATGTTGAAAGTCTATACCAGCAAAACAAATATGTGTGATTGCTAACCGTCTTTCTTCCGGAGTGCGTTACTCCGTTCAATCGGAAGGCTCACCCGGAACAAGCGTAACGAGGGGCCTTACGCGAGTAGCGACTAAGGCCCGAAGTGAAGCGATAACGATAGTGCTTCGGTCGGGTTTAAAGAGCTACTTAAGTGCAGCCCTCTATTCGGAATGATTCCTTTCCGCGTCTTCCCTGGCACCGGAGATAGAAGAAGATGGCTTCTCGGGCTTCCCTGTTCCATCGGTTATCTGTTGGGCTTGCTAGCGGGTGTGCATTCCTATTCCTTATGCACTTGGCTTGCTTCTTCAGTGCGGGAGTAGGACAAAGGAGAAGGGAGTAGTCACTTGACCTACGGAGAGGGTAGGGTGTATTTTGACTGTTCTTCCTGATGCTAGTAATAGCACACCTGATATAAACTACAACTATCCAACATAAGACAGTAAACAAGAAGGAAAGAAACTAGCCAAAAAGAAGGAATAGAAAGAAGCAAGGGTTTTGGCTGGTTGGTAAGCGATGGATGTGATCTTGAGAGCCTTACTTTAAAGCAGAAAGCAGTCCGGTCGACTATTCTATTATATTAAAGGGCTAATGATCTACCTTTTGTTTGAACTCGAATGCTCTGGCTTAGTCTCATTTTCATCATCGAGATTGGGTTTTCAGTATACCTGACTGTATCAAAAAGAGAGAATTCATTTCTTATCTTCTTATATATATAAGGACCAACGACGATCCTATCCTAAACTAAAGGAGAAGGAGGAGGAGGAGCTAATTCGGACTAGAGGAACTAAAGTAGAAATAGACAGATGAACGCAACCGAAGTTTTGACATATTTTCTGTTCGAACTAAAAATGAACCCTGCGTTGTGTGTCATAACAGCTGGGCGGGTGGACTTTGAGTGGATAGGGTCCCTTCAGGTGGGTGAGGCCGTTGAGGTCTTGGAAGATGTGGCCGATGGGGTGTTAATCGAAGCTACAGCGCTGAAGCTTCATCCCATCTTTATTGAAGAAGGGGTACAGCTCACTCCTGCGATGACCGAGCATATCACCCATTTTTTGTATGTGCCTGGCTTCGACTACCCATTCGACACGGTGCTTGCCGGTTGGTTATAACGATCTCTTAATGCTGGGAGCTCAATCTGAAACGTTCGGCCGCGCATTGGAAGTTGCACATAATGTGGTTCCTAATCTTTTATTATTAAATTAGATTAGGAGGAGGAGCTAATTCGGACTAGATGGAATGAAACCGAGAGAGACAATGAGTTCGGGGGTTTAGAGTTCTCTATTGTTCTTGTAGAAATTCTCGTATTCCGTATGTACATGTTCCTGCGGCTCGGATGAGTATACTAGTTTATATCGCAACGGCTATAAACAGTTCCTTGTTCCTATTAACAAAACATCCCCTTTTTCTTCTTCTAAAACCTTTCTTTTTTCGGTATGCCGCTCCGCGAGCAAGGAGCGCCGCGAGCAGAGCGAG